TTTAATACCTCAGAAAAATGGAAATTTTTTATAAGTTCGTTCTATTTAATCAATAAAATGAGATTCCCCCCTTTTTTTGTTTGTCCACTACTTTATTGTACGTAAGAAAATTCTACGTAATAAATCGAAAAAAAAAAAGTTCTGATACATCTGGAAAAGCGAAACCAAGACTAGGAGTTTTAGACGAACAGGATCAAAAATCATTACTCTTTCGACACAAGAAAAGGAATTTTCTACACCCCTTTCTTGTGTCGAAGACTAGAAGGACGAATAATGCCTCCTAGTCTTATTTGTTCCCCGCAACTCTAGTTTGTTCTATTACCCGCTTACTTATGCCTTACTTATGCTAATATCTATCCCAATTTTATTCTATTTGAAATAGAATAAAATTGATACATTTTATGACATTGAAATCTGGCAATAGTAATATAGTCGTACTAATTCAATTTGGCTAAAAAAACAAAGAAAGAGATGGTAAAGTCATAAAGTCAAATAAAATAGTCCTCTTCAAAGAAAAATCTACCTATTATGACTAGTAATACGTTACAAGGGATTCCCGAAAGCTCATAGAAAAAAAGCAAGTAAATAAAAGGTTTTTCAGAATTTCATTTTTTTGTTTTTTTATCATACATAATTGACAACAATAATTTGGTTCTTTTTACGAACCTGATGTCGATAAATCCACGAGTCTAGAAATTCATTTCGGCCAATTGAACTTTCTCGAACTGTTTCTTTTTAAGAACCAAAAAGATTTGTGCCAAAATAACAGATGCCAAGAAGAACAAAAGACCTTGGACACGTAATGGATCTTGAAGTACTATTTCTGCATCTCCCTGACCAAATCCACCCACATTAGGATTACTTGTTAATGGTTGATCAAATTTGATGGATTCACCCTCTGAAACAAGGAGTTCTGGTCCTGGAGGGATAATATTAACCACTTGACGTCCATCCGATGGATCTGTTATGGTTATTTCATATCCCCCTTTTTCTTTTCGTATGATTTTACTTACTATACCCGCTCCTGTAGCATTATAAACTGTATTGTTACTCTTGCTTCCGTCAGGATAAATCTGACCCCTTCCCCTATTGCCACCTACGTATATAGGATATTTTAAGAAGTGAACATCTTTCTTAGTAGCGGGGTCGGGGGAAAGAATAGGAAAGGCAATTTCACTATATTTCTGACCAGGGACAGGCCCTATCACAAGAATATTTTTTTGATTAGGGCGATAGCTCTGAAAAGACAAATTGCCTATCTTTTCTTTCATCTCGGGAGAAATACGATCGGAAGGAGCTAATTCAAACCCCTCTGGTAAAATAAGAACAGCCCCCACATTCAAACCCCCCTTCTTACCATTAGCAAGAACTTGTTTCACTTGCTTATCATAAGGAATTCGAACAACTGCTTCAAATACAGTATCAGGAAGTACCGCTTGTGGAACCTCAATATCCACGGGCTTATTAGCTAAATGGCAATTGGCACATACAATACGCCCAGTCGCTTCTCGTGGATTTTCATAACCCTGCTGCGCAAAAATGGGATATGCACTTGAAATGGATGTCCGAGTTATGATATATATCATAAGCGATACGGAAATAGATCGAGTAATCTGTTCTTTTATCCAAGAAAAATTATTTCTAGTTTGCATGGTCTAATCATTGATCCGAAAATTTCTACAATAAATTGGGTAGGTCGCTAGTATAGTTTCCTATCCACGATTCTGCTATTTATTGGAATCATTTTACTGGAATACTATTTTACTGGAATACTATAGTATGAAAAGTATGAAAATCCCCCGGATAGAAAGTTTTTAATGCTTATGTAGAACTACAAAGAAAGAAACATTCTAATTGGATTAAATTAATATTGGTGGATCATTTATCAATCATTCATTGAATGATAAATAACTACAAGTGACGGAGATACACGATTTAAATAACGGAAAATCCAATATTTAAAAATAGTATCGAGGATAACTGGAAAGGTGGAAACAAGACCAGATATAATTTGATCATTATGAACAAATCCAAAATCTTTGTAGACAGAACCAATCATTAGTTCCCAACCGTGGGGTGAATGAAATCCGATACATAAATCGGTTAATAAAAGAATCGAAAAAGCTTTTACTGTATCACTTAAGTTATATAGGAATTCCTGAGCCCAAGAGTTAAGAATAACAAGTTCTTCATTACCTAAAATTGAATAACCGCTTAGAATACTAAAACAGATTATATTTGTCGAGAAGTGCAAAATCGTATGGATACGATCCTCGTTGTGTATCTTGATTAATTGGATCGTTTCTTTGTGAATTGCTATAGAAAGCTTTTGTAGATCTGTCTCCGAGTATTCCTTGATCATTTCGTCCAAGAAGAGGATTTCCTCTAATTCTATGAACTTTTCTAGAATACTTTTTTCTTGAATATCATTCAAAAAAATTGCGGATTGACCAGTATTTGACCAATTTGTAACCCAAGATTCCATGCTTTTAGTAAATGAGAGAGAAATCCACCAGGGCAAAAATATTATAGATGCAAGATACAAAAGAGGAGTGAATGCTTTCTTTTTTGCCATTTTTCACCTGTGAATTTTGAATTAACCCACTGACTCTATGTGATCGAATATTTCTTTCAAACATGAGTTCTAGACAAGGTATCAAACCTATGAATCTATTTTAGTTGTAATTTTGTTTGAATCTAGAAACAATACAGAAATAGACTAGGACTCCACTTCGAATTTGAATCAAGAAATAATCCAAAATATTGTTTCCAGATATCTCAATTCATCAAATTCCAACCAAGTGTCTCTTTTAAATGAATGACCGAAAGAAGTACTTTAAGAAATGAATATTATTGAGATTTTGAGACGAAAGAACTCCTATTTCGAAAAAATTCCAATGATTCCCCATAGCCAAGAATAGAATAATTGAGAGAAAGATATTGTGATGATCAAACAAATAAGCGGCAAAACAAGACAGAAATGGGCCAGTTATCATTATTAAGAAACCCCATTATTGGTTAGTAAGAAACACAAACGAAAGGATAAAAAAAGGTCGATTGACAAAAAGGAACTAATTTACAAGATATGATTTATCCGCATCTAAAGTATCACTTCCAACAAATATGAAACTTAACAAAAAAAGAGTTTTGTTTTATGGTTGTTCCATATACGTCGGCTTTGGCTCGACTGAACGTTCTGACGAAACTTCAGTTAAGTTATGTTATAGAAAAAACAGGATTCTTGTATTTTTTCCCTCCTACTGAGAAAGCATTCGTTCTTCAGCCCAGTTCCTTTTAAAAGACTTCAATTGGTACGCGCAAGAAATAGGCCAATTCCGCGGCTTTTTGTTCAATTTCTCGTGGAGTCAAATTCTCATCAGTGCGAGTCAACGGAATAGCCCCCCGGCCTCTGATGTCCATATAAAGGACACGACGAGCATAAATACCCTCTTTAACTTCTATTCTAACGGATTGAATATCTTTTATGCGGAATCGGAGGAATATGCGACGGTTTTTTCCAGGAAATCCCCAACGAAAAATACATACTATTCCTTTCTTTCTATCGAATCGATCATAACCACTACCTACATTCCAGGAAATTGTACACCACAAATAGGAACTAATAAAAAGACCCGCGATCCCGTAGAAAGACATCACGATCCCTTGTGGAAAAAAAATGATTTCCTGAGACGGAACAAAAGGTAGCAAATTTCTACCAAGATAACTGGAAATTCCAACCAATAAGAATCCTAATGAACCTAAAAAAACGATAAGGGCCCAGCAAAAATTACTTAGTTTTCGAGACCCCGTTATAAGTTCTATCCATATATGTTCTGATCGCCAACTCATACTTGATCCGATTGCATTTTATTGGAATTGAGAAAATACCCCAAATGGTTTTTACTTTTTTTCTTTCCGAAGGAATTCTCATCAACTAGCACTAGTTTGATGTGAACTAGCACTAGTTTGATGTGAACCTTTAGGAGTAATTCATCAAATTGGTTAGATCTAAAATAATAACATACTCTTCATATAATCCCAATATACATATTGATATACATATAGATCGACCAACTTTACATTTTAGGCATCTGACGATCCTGATCTATTTGAAACTAGCTAGAATTCATTTACCCATAGATCCTTTTCTGCAGGCATAAGAGCTTTTTCCTTTCTGTTCGGCGGAAATCACATGTTATACCACATTTCCCGAACTAAATATCTGTGTTATGCTACAAGTGTAAGTTTCAAAAAAAAAAAACGGATAAGATTGGATTGGGTCTCCTTAGATCTAAACAATCTTGTTTTTTTGAACATGAAGAAATAAAGAAGCCATTGCAATTGCCGGAAATACTAGGCCTACTAAAGGCACAAGAATAGAGGGAAAGTTGAAAGTTGTCATAAAATGGGTACCTCGATTTACTATTTGTACCTCTTATTAGTTTTTAAAATATCATTTTTTATATTTATACTAATTATAATTAAGATACTAATTATAATTAAGAATTGTAATTATTATGAATTCGTAGTTATTATTAATTAATTCAATTTGAAAATTCTTAGTAGAGATATAAGTATCTATATATCTAAGTGAGTATATAGAATAAGTCCAAGGAATGTAGAACTAAATAAATGGACTTATTCATCTAAGCTAACTACTTGTTTGCTACAAATAACAAAATGTAACTTAGTGCGCTCTACTTGATTGAATTGGACTTCAAAGGAAAGAAGGCGTGGAGCTTAAATAACTCACTTAGAACACTTTTTAAAAGATTACGTGGTACGATTAGGTCGAATAAGCCCTTCTGGAATAAATATTCAGCCGCTTGTGAACCTTCGGGTACTGTTTTATTCAATGTTTGTTCAATTACTCTTTTACCCGCAAATGCAATGTAGGAATTGGGTTCGGCAATAATGATATCTCCCAACATACCAAAACTGGCTGTTACCCCACCAGTAGTAGGAGATGTAAGGATTGATACATAAAATAACTTTTTATT